ATGTTCATATCGATCTATTATGCGCCTCTGCATCTAGCATTGGATAGACCTCATACAATAACTGTCCTAGCTCTACCCTATCTTTTCTTTCATTTCTGCTGGAACAATAAGCCAGACTTTTTTGATTATGGATCTACTAATAGAAATTCAATGCGTAATCTTAGCATTCAATTTGTATTCCTGAATAATCTCATTTTTCAATTCTTCAACCATTTCTTTTTTCCAAGTTCAATCGTAGCCAGATTAGTCAACATTTATATGTTTCGATGCAACAACAAGATGTTATTTGTAACAAGTAGTTTTGTTGGTTGGTTAATTGGTCACATTTTATTCATGAAATGGGTTGGATTGATATTAGTCTGGGTACAGCAAAATAAGTCTGTTAGATCTAATGTACTTTTTCGATCTAAACTTTTTCGATCTAATAACTACCTTGTGTCAGAATTTAAGTACCTTGTGTTAGAATGGCTAAATTCTATGGATCGAATCTTTACTATTCTCTTATTGATTACCTGTATCTTCTCTTTAGGCAGAGCACCGTCACCCCTTCTTACTCCGAGAATCTCACAAACGGAAGAAACAGATGTAGAAACGGAAGAAACAGATGTAGAAACGGAAGAAACAGATGTCGAAACAACTTCCGAAACGAAGGGGACTAAACAGGAACAAGAGGGATCCACCGAAGAAGATCCTTTTTCTTCCCTTTTTTCGGAAGAAAAGGAGGATCCGGACAAAATCGACGAAACGGAAGAGATCCAAGTGAATGGAAAGCAAAAAACAAAGATAGAAAAAAAAAAGAAAAATCTGGTATGGGTTGAAAAACCTGTTGCAACTTTGCTTTTTGATTCTAGACATTGGAATCGTCCACTTCGATATCTAAAAAATATAAACAATCAGCATTTTAGCAATCCTTATCCTTTAAGAAAAGAAATGGGACAATATTTTTTTTATACATGTCTAAGTGATGGAAAAGAAAGAATATCTTTTACCTATCCGCCCAGTTTGTCAACTTTTTTGGAACGAATCAAAAGAAAAATCTCTTTGTTCCTAACACAAAAAATATCCTCTGATGAATTGTATAATCATTGGAATTCAAAGAATGAACAAAAATATAGATATATAAGTAATGAATTTAGAAACAGAGTACAAACTCTAGATAAAGGATATCTTGCTTCGAAAACACTGGAAAAAAGGACTCGAGTGTGTAATGATAAAACTAAAAAAGAGTACTTGCCCCAAACATATGATCCTTTATTGAACGGATCCTATCGGGGAAAAACACAATTTTTTTTCTCATCCTCACCGCTAAATAAAACTTTCCGAACAAATTTTAATTTTAATTTTAAAGATAATTTTAATTTTGAAGTTGAAGATAATTTTAATTTTAAAGAAAGGTTTTGGATAAATAAAATTCATCTTCTTCTTCTTAATACTAATTATACTAATTATGTAGAATTTGAAGGAAAAATGGATCTATTTAATAGTATTAATAGGAAATTAAATAGTATTAATAGGAAGCAGCAATCATTTGCAAGAAAAATCGCTTTTAAAGAACTCTCTTTTTTCGAATTGTTAGTTGATACAGTTATGATGAATCCAAAAAAGAAAAAAAGTAGAAACAATTTAAAAGAAATAGGTAAAAAAGTTCCTCAATGGCCATACAAGTTAATTGACAGGTTGGAATACGAAGAGGGCAAGGATAATGGAAACCCCGTCCTGTCGGCAGATTTTCAAATTCGTTCACGAAAAGCCGAGCTTACAATGCTTTTTGGTGATAAGAAACTGATTTGGGCTGCTAATGAACAAAATAAGGATACTTACAATAATACGCAGAATCCAAGGAAGTCCAACCGCCCAATATACCTAGACGAAGTCACTTTCATACGTTATTTTAAAAAAACAGACTTTCATCGAGATGTAATAAAAGGATCCGCACGAGCACAAAGACGTAAAACAACTACACGTCCAATGGCTCGAGTAACGTTGCATTCTCCTATTTTTGTGGACAGAATAAAAAATTTTTTTGTGTCTCTTTGGCTTTCTCATCGGATTGTTTTTCAACTGATCAAAACAATGTTTATAAATTGTATGTTTAAAAAGAAAGAATTCAAAATTTTTGATGCTACTTATAGAAATAAAAACATAAAAAAAAATAACAAAACGGACAAAAGAAAAAACAACAAAATAAACGCCAGCCAAAGAGAAAAAAAACAAAGAGAAAGCCGGGAATACACGCAGATAGAAGTCGCTAAAGACTGGGATAACCAGTCTTATGGTATACAAATAAGAAATTTTCTTTTATTATTTCACTCAATTCTTAGAAAATATATTCTAATACCCTCATTAATAATAATTAAAAATATCATTCGTCTAGTATTGGATGAATCTCCCGAATGGTCCGACGATTTCAAGGATTGGCGTCGAGAGGTGCATGTTAAATGCACCTATAATGGAGTTCCGTTCTCGGAAACAGAATTTCCGCCAAATTGGTTCTTTAGCGGGATTCAAATACAAATCCTATTTCCTTTTCGTTTCAAACCTTGGCGCCGATCTAAGTTAAAATTTCCTTATAAAGATCGAAAAGTACAAGAAGAGGATTTTACTTTTTTAACAGTTATGGGACTGGAAACGGACTTTCCTTTTGGTCCTCCCCGAAAGGATCTTGCACTTTTTAACCTTAAACCCATCGTTAAAAAACTTAAAAAAAAAATTAGCAGGTTCATCAAAAACAGTTTTGTTCGACAAGAAAAACTAAAGAAACTTTCAAAATCAAACAGAAATCAAAAATTTTTATCCGAATTTAGAGAAGTAGATGAATTAAATAAAAATAAAAAAGATTCGACAATCAATAACAATAATTCGACAGTTTCAAAATTGTCTATTCCGATTGGATCTATGCCTTGTACAAATTATTCACTGATAGAAACCCAAATGAATTATCTTTCTGCTAGAAGAAAGAGAGTTCTAAATGAAATAGAAGAAATTACAAATGCGAAAAAATTTAACTCATCAAACAAAATTCCCTACATATTAATATTACAAAGAAAAAATGCTCGATTAGTGCATAAATTTTACTTTTTTATAAAATTTTTGATTGAAAATATATACATAGATGGCTTTGTAGGTATCATTAATCGTCCAAGGCTTAATGCACACCTTTTTCTTTTTTTAATAAAAAAGATTATTACTAAATATATTGCCAATAATGAATCAAATCAAATTGCCAATAATAAATCAAATAAAAAAAAAATTGATAAACTAAATCAAAATAAATTTAAGTTTATTTCGATTATAAAAAAGTCAAGAGATATTGCTGTTATTAATAATAATTCAAAGATTTTTTGTGACATATCTTTCTTATCACAAGCCTATGTATTTTACAAACTATCACAAACAAAAATTCTTAAGGTATATAAGTTAAGATCGATCTTTGAATACCAAAACCTTTTTCTGAAGACTGAAATAAAAAATTATTTTAGAGCCGAAGGATTATTTAATTCGGAATTAAAAGAAAAAAATTGGATAAATTCTTTTTCTTTAATCAATCAATGGAAAAACTGGTTAAGAAGTCATTATCAATATAAATATGATTTATCTCAGGTTAGATGGTCTAGATTAATACCAGAAAAATGTAAAAATAGAATATATCAGCACCATATAGTTGAAAAAAAAAAATTAAGCAAATGTAATTTACATGAACAAGACCAATTAATTGATTATGAAAAAACAAATGATTTTGAGGTAAATTTATTTGCAAATCAAAAGAATAATTTTAAAAAACACGCTAGATATAGTCTTTTCGCATATAAATCTATTAATTATGAAAAAAAGACGGACTTTTTTATTTACGAATCAAGAACTAATAAAGCAACGAATCTTTCTAATTCCAACATAAATAAAAGCAAATTATTTGACATCTTAGAAGAAGGTATTCCTATGACTAATTATCTAGCGGAAAGGGAGATTCTCGATATAAAGAAAAGCCCATACCGAAAATATTTTGATTGGCGACTTATCAATTTTTGTCTTCAAAAGAAGGTTGATATTGAGTCCTGGATCGATACCTGCAGCAAAGATAAAAAAAAGACTAAGACTCGAAATAAAAACTATCAAATAATTGATAAAATTGATAAGAAAAATATTTCTTTTTTTCCCATTTACTTTGAACTTTGGTTCTTTCGAAAATTTGTGATACTTTACAACACATATAAGAGAAAACCATGGACAATACCGATTCAATTTCTTCTTGAAAATTTTCAAAAAAATAGTAGTACAAATACAGAAACAGAAATCTACGAGAATAAATTTATAAATGTAAGGCAAAACGAAACTTATCTGACATACAGGCTTCCTTTCTTACTAAACGAGTTTTTCTTGTTTCAATTAAGATGTGATAGCGAGATTTCTTTCAGTGACCAAATAATTGATTATATTAAAACGTGTATTTTACTGATTACAATGAGAAATCCACGAGAAATTCTTATATCTTCTATTAAAAGGAAGGAGCTAAATATCAATATTCTGGTGGCTCGAAGAAGTCCACCTGTTCGAGAAATGATGAAAAAGAAAATATTTCGTATCGAACCTACCCATGTGTCGGTAAAAACTGATGGCAAATTTCTTTTGTATCAAATGGTGGGTATCTTATTAGTTCATAAGAACAAAGAACAAATTAATAAGAACAAAGAGCAAATTAATAAAAAATCTAGAGAAAAATTCGAAAATATAGAGAAATTGTTCGACGAAAGACGTCACAAAAGACGTTCCAAAAGACGTCACAAAAGACGTCACAATAGAATTGGAAATACAGAAAAAACGGATTATGATTTACTTGTTCCTGAAAATATTTTTTCCCCTAAACGTCGTAGAGAATTAAGAATTCGAAGTTCTTTCAATTTTAAAAATAAAAACGATATTCATAAAAATACAGAAATTTTCAATGGTAATAACATAAAAAAAGGAAGTCCCGTTTTGGAGAAAAACAAAAATTTTTGGAGAGAAAAAAATAACCTAATAAAATTGAAATTTTTTCTTTGGCCCAATTTTCGATTAGAGGATTTAGCTTGTATGAATCGCTATTGGTTCAATACTACTAATGGAAGTCGGTTCGGTATGGTAAGGATATATATATATCCGCGGTTGAAATTTTAATAAAGGCGAATTTTTCATATATATCATAGCATATTTGGGCTAGTATATGAAAAGAACGAGATAGTCGCCTTATTGTTTTAAACTCCATATTCCATTCTGGTACATAGAATTCAATCATCTATCAATTAGATCTAGAAATGAATCAATGGCATTTTTTTTTACTTTTTTTTAGGTAGAATTTTTTTCTTTTTTGTAAGCGACGAAATAGATGACCCTTTCAAAATTGGATTGAGTAATTCCAAATTCTTTCAAATCGAATTTGGAATTACTAACAAAGTAAAGATTTTTGTGTATACAAAATTTAAATGAACTGACATTATTTATTAATAGAATACATTTATTAAGTTTTTATTATTACTGATTAATAAAAATATTTTAAAATTAAAACTAAAAAAAAGAGGGGGATCCTTATTTTATGGTAAAAAATTCATTCATTTCAGTTATTTCACAAAAAGCAAAAGACGAAAACAAGGGATCTGTTGAATTTCAAATAGTAACTTTCACTAATAAGATACGAAGACTTACTTCACATTTGGAATTGCATAGAAAAGACTATTTATCTCAGAGAGGTTTGCGGAAAATTTTAGGAAAACGCCAACGACTGCTGTCTTATTTAGAAAAAAAAAATCGAGTACGTTATAACGAATTAATTAGTCGGTTGGATATTCGGAAGTTAAAGGGACGTTAAAAACGGATTAATTTCTTAATTTGAAGAGTTTTGTTGAATTATTTGATTTATTAGATCTTGAGATGAACTTCTTTTTCTTTTCAGTAATTTGTGGAATGGATCAAGGAAACCCCTATGAATATACCAGCTAAACGAAAAGACCTTATGATAGTGAATATGGGTCCCCACCACCCATCAATGCACGGTGTTCTTCGACTCGTCGTTACTCTAGATGGTGAGGATGTTATTGATTGTGAACCAATATTAGGTTATTTACACAGAGGAATGGAAAAAATTGCGGAAAATCGAACAATTATACAATATTTGCCCTATGTAACACGGTGGGATTATTTGGCTACAATGTTCACAGAAGCAATAACAGTAAATGGTCCAGAACTGTTAGGAAATATTCAAGTGCCAAAAAGAGCTGGCTATATCAGAGTAATTATGTTGGAATTAAGTCGTATAGCTTCTCATTTGTTATGGCTTGGGCCTTTTATGGCAGATATTGGTACACAGACTCCTTTCTTCTATATTTTTAGAGAAAGAGAGTTAATATATGATTTATTTGAAGCTGCCACTGGTATGAGAATGATGCATAATTATTTTCGTATCGGGGGGGTAGGGGCTGATCTACCTCATGGTTGGATAGATAAATGTTTGGATTTTTGCGATTATTTTTTAACAGCAGTTGCTGAATATCAAAAACTTATTACACGAAATCCTATTTTTTTAGAACGAGTTGAAGGAGTAGGTATTGTTGGTGCGGAGGAAGCAATAAATTGGGGTTTATCAGGACCAATGCTACGAGCTTCCGGAGTACAATGGGATCTTCGTAAAGTTGATCATTATGAGTCTTACGACGAATTTGATTGGGAAGTCCAGTGGCAAAAAGAAGGAGATTCATTAGCTCGTTATTTAGTCCGAATTGGTGAAATGCTGGAATCTATAAAAATTATTCAACAGGCTCTTGAAGGAATTCCAGGGGGTCCTTATGAGAATTTAGAAACCCGACGTTTTGATAGAGAAAAGGATCCGGAATGGAACGATTTCGAATATCGATTCATTAGTAAAAAAACTTCTCCTACTTTTGAATTACCGAAGCAAGAACTTTATGTCAGAGTGGAAGCCCCAAAAGGAGAATTGGGAATTTTTCTGATGGGGGATCAGAGCGGGTTTCCTTGGAGATGGAAAATCCGCCCCCCGGGTTTTATCAATTTGCAAATTCTTCCTCAATTAGTTAAAAGAATGAAATTGGCTGATATTATGACAATATTAGGTAGTATAGATATCATTATGGGAGAAGTTGATCGTTGAAATGATAATTGATACAACAGAAGTACAAGCTATCCATTCTTTTGCTAACTTAGAATCCTTAAACGAGGTCTATGCAATTATATGGGAGTTTGGTCCTATTTTGGCTCTTGTATTGGGAATCACGATAAGCATACTAGTAATTGTATGGTTAGAAAGAGAAATATCTGCAGGGATACAACAACGTATTGGACCCGAATATGCAGGTCCTTTAGGAGTTCTTCAAGCTCTAGCGGATGGGACAAAACTACTTTTCAAAGAAAATCTTTTTCCATCTAGGGGGGATACTCATTTATTCAGTATTGGGCCATCTATAGCAGTCATATCCACTCTCTTAAGCTATTCAGTAATTCCTTTTGGCTATCACTTTGTTTTAACTAATCTAAATATTGGTGTTTTTTTATGGATTGCCATTTCAAGTATTGCTCCCATTGGACTTCTTATGTCAGGATATGGATCAAATAATAAATATTCCTTTTTAGGTGGTCTACGAGCTGCTGCTCAATCGATTAGTTATGAAATACCTTTAACTATTTGTGTGTTAGCCATATCTCTACGTGCGATTCGTTGAAACAAAAATTTTTCACTATTCCGTTCTTTTTAGTTTTAAGACGAAAGTGAAATGAGTTGAATAGATATCTTCATTTTTTATTCATCATTTTGGTTGATGAACGAAATTGGATAGTTATATGAGTGAAAAAAAACAACTTCGAAATTTGTAGTAACAAAATTGAGACTCATTTCCTATGTACAAGAATAAAAAGGAAAACAGAAATAAATATAAGAAACGAAAACTGATTGCCCCGAGATTAGTTGATTAGTCATCCTAACTTGAAGCGGGCTCAAAAGATCAACTTTATGGCGTTTTCACTATCATTTATAGGTATTCTCCATAGGTATTACCCTAATGCATGCTAACAGGTGATTGAGCAAAAATTAGTGGATGTTTAGGAACACGAAAATACACAAAGGATTAGTAATAAAGATTTTTAAAATTATCGAAAAAGCTATTTCGAAAAAAAAGTATATTAATCGGGGCTTTAAGTTCGTAGAAATTATCAGGCAGTGCTCCCCATAATTCCAATCCAGAGTATACTCCTATCCACCAATTTAAAGACCTAACTATCCGGAACGAAATAATCCTTTATTTTTTTTTAACCCCCTTGTCGTTTCGTTTTTTCAGAAAGAAGAATAAGAACGAAAAAAAAAAAGAATGGAATTCCAATAGAAAAAGAAATCTTTTTATTCTTTTCTACTATATCGATCAATATTCATAGAGATAGAATTCGTGTGAGAATTCGATTCTCGTAATCGAAAAGGATCGGTTGAAATATCTATTGGTATTTTAACAAGGAATTTTACAAAGAGTATTTTATTGAAGGATTCAAGTTATTACTCAAGAAATCAAAATTGAAATTATTAAGGGATGAGATCAATTCCGAAGTACTTTTTATTTTTAGTATTATAACAGATAGAATTTCATTGCTCGAATTCTGGAACGTCGATAGATTTTATTTTGATCCGCTCTATTCTACAAATATATCAAAATAAATAATACAATCGATCTGGTCCTTAAATTTAGTTCTGGACTTCGAGGAGCCGTATGAGGTAAGAATCTCATGTACGGTTCTGGAATAGCGATGGGAACAGTGATGTTATCACCGACTATGATTATCTAACAGTTCAAGTACCGTTGATATAGTTGAGGCCCAATCAAAATCTGGTTTTTGGGGGTGGAATTTGTGGCGTCAACCCATAGGATTTTTTATTTTTTTTATTTCGTCTCTAGCAGAATGTGAAAGATTACCTTTTGATTTGCCAGAAGCAGAAGAAGAATTAGTAGCAGGTTATCAAACAGAATATTCAGGTATCAAATTTGGTTTATTTTATATTGCTTCCTATTTAAACTTATTAGTTTCTTCATTATTTGTAACAGTTCTTTACTTGGGCGGTTGGAATATTTCTATTCCATATATATTCGTTCATGAATTTTTTGAAATAAATAATATAAGCAGAGTCGTTGGACCAACAATTGGTATCTTTATTACCTTGGTTAAAACTTATTTGTTCTTGTTCATTTCTATCACAACAAGATGGACTTTACCTAGACTACGAATGGACCAACTTTTAAATCTTGGATGGAAATTTCTTTTACCTATTTCCCTCGGTAATCTATTATTAACAACCTCTTTCCAACTCCTTTCACTATAAAAGAAAAGGATAATAAAAAAACTCAAATTAGAAAAATTCTAATAATAATTAATAATAATAAAGAAAATAATAATTAATAATAATAAAGAAAACTCTAAAAAAAGAATATTATGAGTTGTCTTCAACTCAGACAAGAGAAAAAAATAAAAATCAAATTATTCATAAAAATTTACGCTATGTTTCCCATGGTAACTGGGTTCATGAATTATGGGCAACAAACCATACGGGCCGCAAGGTACATTGGTCAAAGTTTCATGATTACCTTATCCCATGCAAATCGTTTACCTGTAACTATTCAATATCCTTATGAAAAATTAATCACATCGGAGCGTTTCCGCGGTCGAATCCATTTTGAATTTGATAAATGCATTGCTTGTGAAGTATGTGTTCGTGTATGCCCTATAGATCTGCCTGTTGTTGATTGGAAATTGGAAACTGACATTCGAAAGAAACGGTTGCTTAATTACAGTATTGATTTCGGAATCTGTATATTTTGCGGCAACTGTGTTGAGTATTGTCCAACAAATTGTTTATCAATGACGGAAGAATATGAGCTTTCTGCTTATGATCGTCATGAATTGAATTATAATCAAATTGCTTTGGGTCGTTTACCAATGTCAGTAGTTGACGATTATACGATTCGAACAATTTTAAATTCAACTAAAAAAAAAAACTAACCACTTTGATTGATTTTCAAATACAATTAGTAAACTAAAAAAAGGAAAATTCTCTTTTGATCTAAAAGTATGAAAGGGGGTTTGTTTCATTTTATTGTTCAATAACTACAAAAATTCGAAATTTCAACTATTGATTTGATTGATGAAAATTGCATCGAAACTGAATTTCGATTGACAATCTATTAAGATATCTATAATTCTATCCATAATTCTTTCGATAATATAATAAAATAAAACGAGAATCAAATTTCGAATGCCTTTTTCAAGTTCAAGAAATTCAAGAAAGAATGAAATTAGTTCAATAGTTGTCCATATAATAATTATTTACACCCCTTAGGATTTAAAAGTAATATAATATTCTATATTTGCTATTTTAGATTATATCTAAAATAGCAAATATAGAATAAAAAAAAAGAATATAAAATATAAAAAAGTTTTTCCTGGTCAAGTAAATAGTCAATACGGTCATGAAGAAACAATTCAATTTTTTTATTTCTTATTTTACGTGCAATGGATTTACCTGGACTAATACATGATTTTCTTTTAGTCTTTTTGGGATTAGGTCTTATATTAGGAGGTTTAGGGGTAGTATTATTTACTAACCCAATTTATTCTGCCTTTTCATTAGGATTCGTTCTTGTTTGTATATCTTTATTTTATATTTTATCAAACTCTCATTTTGTAGCTGCTGCACAGCTCCTTATTTATGTCGGAGCTATAAATGTTTTAATTATATTTGCCGTAATGTTCATGAATGGTTCAGAATATTACAAAGATTTTAATCTTTGGACTGTTGGAAACGGGGTTACTTCCTTAGTTTGTACAAGTATTTTTGTTTCACTAATTACTATTATTCCAGATACGTCATGGTACGGAATTATTTGGACTACAACAACAAATCACATTATAGAACAAGATTTGATAACTAATAGTCAACAAATTGGAATTCATTTAGCAACCGATTTTTTCCTTCCATTTGAATTCATTTCAATAATTCTTTTAGTTGCTTTGATAGGTGCGCTTGCTGTGGCTCGTCAGTAAGAAATTTTTCGAATTATTAATCAAAATTAAAACTGTTTTCCACATATCTTTTCCTTCAATTTTAGTTAAAGATTATTTATTTATAAATTCTTTTATTTGATCTATTATCCCTAGATTTATTTGTTCAGTACTTATGATATTCTTAATTCTAGTCAATCACAGGTGGAATTGTTGTTCATATTGAAATAAAATATTGAAATAAATCAAAATTGAAAAATTGATAAGGAGTTGGTCAATGATCCTCGAACATGTACTTATTTTGAGTGCCTGTTTATTTTCTATCGGTATCTATGGATTGATCACGAGTCGAAATATGGTTAGAGCCCTTATGTGTCTTGAACTTATACTGAATGCTGTTAATATAAATTTCGTAACATTTTCTGATTTTTTTGATAGTCGCCAACTAAAAGGAAATATTTTTTCAATTTTTGTTATAGCTATCGCAGCCGCTGAAGCAGCTATTGGACTGGCTATTGTTTCGTCAATTTATCGTAACAGAAAATCTACCTGTATCAATCAATCGAATTTGTTGAATAAGTAGTATTAATTGTATAGAATATAATTTTCATATTCAGTAATTTGAAATTTGAGTTAGCATGTATGATACCTAAATTGTCTGATCATGTTTGTGAAAATCTAAGAATAAGAAATTAAAGTATCTTGCCTCTATTTCAGAAGTTGATCCAGAATTGAGAAAATTTCTGGTAAATCATTGATTCGTCTGGTTTCTAAATATATGCTGATTCATTTAGAAATTTACTAGATTGAAATTTTATGACGTTAAAAAAATTTAAAATCCAATGTCACATTCAGTAAAAATTTATGATACATGTATAGGGTGTACTCAATGTGTCCGAGCCTGTCCCACGGATGTATTAGAAATGATACCTTGGGATGGGTGTAAATCCAAGCAAATTGCTTCCGCTCCAAGAACAGAGGATTGTGTCGGTTGTAAAAGATGTGAATCTGCTTGTCCAACGGATTTCTTGAGTGTTCGAGTTTATTTATGGCATGAAACAACTCGAAGCATGGGTCTAGCTTATTGATACTTTACCAGAAAAACCCACTTGAATAATTTTCTTTTTTGTTTACCGCCAAAAACCCGTACTCGAAAAAATGTTTTCTAGCACGGGTTTTTCTAGTCTAAGCGTATCTTGTCTTTACCACGAATTCTTTTCCTTGGTTAACAATATTTGTAGTTTTACCAATAGCGGCGGGTTTATTAATTTTCTTTTTCCCTCATAGAGGAAATAAGGTAATTAGGTGGTATACTTTATATATATGTATAGTAGAGCTCCTTTTAATAACTTATGCGTTCTCTTATTATTTCCAATTTGAGAACCCATTAATCCAATTAACAGAAGATTATAAATGGATCCCGTTTTTTGATTTGTACTGGAGATTGGGAATAGATGGATTTTCTTTAGGACCTATTTTACTGACAGGATTTATCACCACTTTAGCCACTTTAGCGGCTTGGCCGATTACTCGGGATTCCCGATTATTCCATTTTCTAATGTTAGCAATGTATAGTGCTCAAATAGGATTATTTTCATCTCAAGATCTTTTACTTTTTTTTATCATGTGGGAATTAGAATTAATTCCCGTCTATCTACTTCTATCCATGTGGGGGGGAAAGAAACGTCTGTATTCAGCTACAAAGTTTATTTTGTATACTGCAGGAGGTTCTGTTTTTTTATTAATGGGAGCTTTGGGTATCGCTTTATATGGTTCTAATGAACCAACATTCCATTTTGAAACATTAGCCAATCAATCATATCCTGTGGGACTAGAAATATTTTTCTATATTGGATTTCTTATTGCTTTTGCTGTCAAATCGCCGATTATACCCTTACATACATGGTTACCAGACACTCATGGGGAAGCACATTACAGTACTTGTATGCTTCTAGCCGGAATCCTATTAAAAATGGGGGCGTATGGATTGATTCGAATCAATATGGAATTATTACCTCATGCTCATTCTATATTTTCCCCTTGGTTGATAATAATAGGCGTAATGCAAATAATTTATGCAGCTTCAACATCTCCTGGTCAACGAAATTTAAAAAAACGAATAGCCTATTCTTCTGTATCTCATATGGGTTTCATAATTATAGGAATTTGCTCTATAAGTGATATGGGACTCAATGGAGCCATTTTACAAATTCTATCCCATGGATTTATTGGTGCTGCACTCTTTTTCTTGGCAGGAACCGGTTATGATAGAATACGCCGTCTTTATCTTGACGAAATGGGCGGAATCGCCCCCCTAATGCCAAAACTATTTACGACCTTCAGTATTTTATCACTAGCTTCCCTTGCATTACCGGGCATGAGTGGTTTTTTTGCGGAATTGATAGTCTTTTTGGGGATAATTACCGGCCAAAAATACCTTTTAACGGCAAAAATATTAATTACTGTTGTAATGGCAGTTGGAATGATATTAACTCCGATTTATTTATTATCTATGTTACGACAGATGTTCTATGGATACAAATTGTTTAATGCCCCAAACTCTTATTTTTTTGATTCTGGACCTCGGGAATTATTTGTTTCGATCTCTATCCTTCTGCCTGTAATAAGTATTGGTATTTATCCGGATTTCGTTTTCTCATTATCAATTGACAGAGTCGAAGCTATTCTATCTAATTTTTTTTATAAATAGTTTTTCTAAAAAAAATTAGAAATGAATTCTAAGCAAAAATTTTTGGCATTTGTGAGAACTTTTTGAATCACCATAGTAGGTGATTCAAAAAGTTCTCAACAGCTTACCTGAAGCTTTTTGTCTCTATGTTTTGCTGGCCTAGAAAGTTACATTCGTCAGATCCTTTGTTCAATTGTTAATTGTTAATGTAAATGAACCATAACTATGTAATCCTATTCCTAATAAATTAACTCCAAAATAGCATATCCAAATTATAAGAAAACCAATAGAAGCGACAATTGCCGAATTTAAACCCTCCCAATTTTTATTTGTTCGAGTATGAAAAAAAATCGCGAATATGGTCCATGTAATAAATGCCCAAGTTTCCTTTGGGTCCCAATTCCAATATGATCCCCATGCTTCATTAGCCCAGACTGCTCCCGAAAGAATACCTATAGTTAAAAAAAAAAATCCTATACTTATAATTCGATAACTCCAGTCATCTAATTGTTGAATCAACTGAAACCTATAATAATTCCTATAAGAAAGAAAAGAAATAGTTCTTAAATTTTTTTTAAGGTCCGTTATATATTGTATCTCATTAAAGTAAAATGAATCATTTAATAAATTATTGCTTTTATCAAAAATTCTTATGATTTTTTGAAATCTGATTACTAGAAATGCTACGGATAATAATGATCCACACAAAAGAGCTGCATAGCCCAATATCATCATACTTACGTGCATCATTAACCACTGGGATTGAAGAGCGGGTACTAAGATTTCAGATTGATGCATGCCTTTTAAAATACCCGAAGTGGCAAACCCCTGAGTAAAAAAAGTACTTGGCGCGGTTATTGCGCTTAAATAATTTTTATATTTTTTAAAATACGGAACTATATGAATAACAGAAAATGCCCATGAAAGAAAAATTAATGATTCATATAAATTACTTAATGGTAAATGTCCACCAAAAAACCAACGAGTAAATAAGAATCCTGTTATACAGAAAAAAGTAGTTATCATGCCCTTTTCTGACGAATCATAAAGTTCTACGAATTCATCGACTAATAAGGTTATCAAATGAATTGTAATTACAATTGACACGACTGAAAAAGATATATGAGTTAATATATGTTCTAAAGCCGAAACTATCATAAAAAAAGTTAGGGGGTTCCTTTTTTAGTATTGGGCGTTCCTCTTTTAATATATAGAATTTAAATTAGGAAGTGAAGTCATTATAGGAGATATTGACTCCTTTTGAAAATTACAGGATGTAATGCCGCTACTCGGACTCGAACCGAGATGCTCTAGCACTGCTTCCTAAGAGCAGCGTGTCTACCAATTTCACCATAGCGGCTTGTTTGAAATCATAATAATCGATTTTTATTTAATCGTCGAGCTTCGAGCCAAGACTTTTTAATACTTTTTACGAAATATTCAAATTCATGAAAAAGTTTTTATTTAAGACTGAAAACAAATCAAATTTTATAATTTTATCAATTCCAATTTAAATATTCGATTCCATTTAATAGATTTATGAAAATATTTTATTACTTAACTTAGTTTTTTGTGGAAATAGTTTTGGTTAGGATTTAGAAACATTATTAGGTATTCTATCATATAACAACAAAATCTCAGCTCTGGATAGGTACTTAAAAAAAATTGTCTTTAATTTAATATATAATATATATCTTAGAACCCGCTTCGAACCTAAGTATTAAAATAAATCAGTTCAAAACCGACACATTTTTTCTAAATAAAATTGAAAGGGTTATTTCTTTTTTTTTTTCAAAAAAAAAGTATTATTTTTCAAATTCAGTAGACAAAAGAATGGTTTATTCTAGAATGGTTTATTCTATATCTATATTCTATAATATATATTAAAAATTATAATATATTAAAAATTATAATATATAATAAAAATATAGAATAAAAAAAAAAGGAGGGCCATTTATTTACTATTCATTAGTTCAAAAGTTCAAAATCAAAATATCAAATTAACAAAAAGTATTAAATAAAAAAAGAAAAGAGAGGGAAATTCTTTATATATCTTTATTTCTATATTATTTATATATATTTTGTATCTATTATTTAGATATTATTTAGAATTTTTTTTATTCTTAATTAGAAAAAAAATTCGACTCTTTTCATCAAAGAAGACTATCCACGCCATTTCTATTTCTGTCTTTTTTCATCATATTAAATGTATAAAAAAAATACATCAATAAAGTTTAAGAACCTCAATTTATTTATTTACCCTGAAATTGATAGTTAGTCTAATAGAATTATAATAAAAACCGTTAACTTTTTTCCCATAATTGGTCAAGTTCAAACTCAACCAAAAATTATATCTAATTCAAATTGAATTTGAAAATTCAAATAAGACTATTAATTAATTTGTTAAATAATTAATTTGTTAAAAAAAGAAATTTTTATTAATTCTTTACTTTATACCTATGGAAAATCTAAACGAAAAGTGTCAACTAGTTAATGGTTCTGAATAAAGAAACAAATTATTTTAATGAATCCAGTAAGGATCTGCTAACACCATCCTTTTTCTGGTAAAATTATCTTTTTTTATTATTCCTATACCCCTTTTTCTTATTATTGCTATCAATATTTGACCAATTCGAACTTTTTGATTTGAATATGTGAATTTTTTATTAATTGATAATAATTAAATACTTTAAAATACAAAAATAGAAATACAAAATTCGATTTTAGTTTTACATACTTTTTGTTTTTTCTTTTTCATTTTTTTTTTCTTTATTGAATTGACTGATTTAAAAAGATAGAAGAGCTGATAAATCAGAAACACGAAATGATTAATTAGTAATTAAAAAAGTTTTTTTATGGAACATATATATCAATATTCATGGATCATACCTTTCCTTACATTCCCAGTCCCTATGTTAATAGGAGCAGGACTTCTACTTTTTCCGGCGACAACAAAAAAACTTCGTCGTATGTGGGCTTTTCCAAGTGTCTTATTGCTAACTCTAGTGATGGTTTTTTCAATTGATCTGTCTATTCAACAAATAAATAGCCATTTTATTTATCAACATATATGGTCCTGGACCATCAATAATGATTTTTCTTTAGAGTTCGGACACTTGATTGACCCGCTTACCTCTATTTTGTTAATCTTAATTACTACAGTTGGAATTATGGTTCTTTTTTATAGTGATAATTATATGTCTCATGATCAAAGCTATTTAAGATTTTTTGCTTATATGAGTTTTTTCAATACTTCAATGTTGGGATTAGTTACTAGTTCGAATTTAATACAAATTTATATTTTTTGGGAATTAGTTGGAATGTGTTCGTATCTTTTAATAGGTTTTTGGTTCACACGACCTAGTGCATCGAATGCTTGCCAAAAAGCATTTGTAACTAATCGTGTAGGGGATTTTGGTTTATTATTAGGAATTATTGGTCTTTATTGGATAACGGGCAGCTTCGAGTTTCGCGATTTGTTCAAAATAGTCAATAACTTGATTTATAATAATCAAGTTAATCTTGTATTCCTTACTTTGTGTACCTTTTTATTATTTTCCGGTGCAATTGCTAAATCAGCACAATTTCCTCTTCATGTATGGTTACCCGATGCTATGGAAGGCCCTACTCCTATTTCGGCTCTGATACATGCTGCTACTATGGTAGCGGCGGGAATTTTTCTTGTAGCTCGACTTTTTCCGCTTTTCGTAGTTATACCTTATATATTGAATCTAATAGCTTTGATAGGGATAATCACAGTCTTTTTAGGAGCTACTTTAGCTCTTGCTCAAAAAGATATTAAGAGAGGTTTAGCTTATTCTACAATGTCTCAATTGGGTTATATGATGTTAGCGCTAGGTATGGGGTCTTATCGAGGTGCTTTATTTCATTTGATTACTCATGCCTATTCGAAAGCATTGTTGTTTTTAGGGTCTGGATCTATTATTCATTCAATGGAAGCTATTGTTGGTTATTCTCCAGATAAGAGTCAAAATATGGTTCTTATGGGTGGGTTAACAAAACATATTCCAATTACAAAAACTTCGTTTTTATTAGGAACACTTTCTCTTTGTGGTATTCCCCCCTTTGCCTGTTTTTGGTCCAAAGATGAAATTCTTAATGATAGTTGGGTGTATTCACCCAGTTTCGCAATAATAGCTTGGTTCACTGCGGGATTAACTGCATTTTATATGTTTCGGATTTATTTACTTGTTTTTGAAGGATATTTAAATCTTAATTTTAAAAATTACAATGGAAAAAAAAACAATTCATTTTATTCAATATCTTTATGGGGTAAAGAAGGATCAAAAACGTTTAATAAAAATTTTCGTTTATTGCCTTTATTAACAATGAATAATAATGACAGGATTTCTTTTTTTTGGAAGACCACATATAAAATTGATCGTAATATAAGAAATTTCACACGGCCCTTTATTACTATTCATAATTTTAACACTAAAAGTATTTTTTTCTACCCGCGGGAATCCGATAATACTATGTTATTTCCTATGCTTGTCTTCGTACTATTTTCGTTCTTTATTGGAGCCATAGGAATTCCTTTCAATCAAGAAGAAATCAAGTTGGATATATTGTCAAAATTGTTAACTCCGTCTTTTAACCTTTTGCATGAAAATGAACAAAATTCTGTGGATTGGTATGAATTTTTAACAAATGCAACCCTTTCAGTTAGTATAAGTTTTTTTGGAATATTTATAGCGTCATCCTTCTATAAGCCTGGTTATTTATCGTTAGAAAGATTCAATTTCTTTAATTCATCTCCGAAAAAAGGCTTGAAGAAAATTCTTTCGGACAAAATAAAAAATGGGCTATATAATTGGTCCTATAATCGAGGTTACATAGATTCTTTATATGCAATATTTTTTATTGGGAGTATAAGAAAATTAGCTGAATTTTTTTCTTTTTTTGATAAACGAATAATTGATGGAATTATCAATGGAGTCGGTCTTACCAGTTTCTTTGTAGGAGAAAGTATAAAATATGCAGGCAGTGGGCGCATTTCTTCTTATCTTTTATATTTATTTTATGCCGTAATTTTTTTATTAATTTATTATTATTTTTCTTTTCAATAATTTAATTAAAATACTTAATCTTAAATCTTAAACTTAATCTTAAATCTTAATATTAATAAAAAACTCTGAATATTAATAAAAAACGTTAAATTCATTTCTTTAAAATTAAAATTAAAATTTGTTCGGAAAGTTTTATTTAGCGGTGAGGATGAGAAAAAAAATTGTGTTTTTCCCCGATAGGATCCGTTCAATAAAGGATCATATGTTTGGGGCAAGTACTCTTTTTTAGTTTTATCATTACACACTCGAGTCCTTTTTTCCAGTGTTTTCGAAGCAAGATATCCTTTATCTAGAGTTTGTACTCTGTTTCTAAATTCATTACTTATATATCTATATTTTTGTTCATTCTTTGAATTCCAATGATTATACAATTCATCAGAGGATATTTTTTGTGTTAGGAACAAAGAGATTTTTCTTTTGATTCGTTCCAAAAAAGTTGACAAACTGGGCGGATAGGTAAAAGATATTCTTTCTTTTCCATCACTTAGACATGTATAAAAAAAATATTGTCCCATTTCTTTTCTTAAAGGATAAGGATTGCTAAAATGCTGATTGTTTATATTTTTTAGATATCGAAGTGGACGATTCCAATGTCTAGAATCAAAAAGCAAAGTTGCAACAGGTTTTTCAACCCATACCAGATTTTTCTTTTTTTTTTCTATCTTTGTTTTTTGCTTTCCATTCACTTGGATCTCTTCCGTTTCGTCGATTTTGTCCGGATCCTCCTTTTCTTCCGAAAAAAGGGAAGAAAAAGGATCTTCTTCGGTGGATCCCTCTTGTTCCTGTTTAGTCCCCTTCGTTTCGGAAGTTGTTTCGACATCTGTTTCTTCCGTTTCTACATCTGTTTCTTCCGTTTCTACATCTGTTTCTTCCGTTTGTGAGATTCTCGGAGTAAGAAGGGGTGACGGTGCTCTGCCTAAAGAGAAGATACAGGTAATCAATAAGAGAATAGTAAAGATTCGATCCATAGAATTTAGCCATTCTAACACAAGGTACTTAAATTCTGACACAAGGTAGTTATTAGATCGAAAAAGTTTAGATCGAAAAAGTACATTAGATCTAACAGACTTATTTTGCTGTACCCAGACTAATATCAATCCAACCCATTTCATGAATAAAATGTGACCAATTAACCAACCAACAAAACTACTTGTTACAAATAACATCTTGTTGTTGCATCGAAACATATAAATGTTGACTAA